AAGAAAATAATGCCTAAACTCTAGACTCAAATAAAAGTAGAAAGGCTAATCCGTTATTTTTTCCATGGCCCCGAGAGTGCTAATATTGGCGCTGATGGTACGGAAATGTAACTCCTTATTCAAACAACTATTCAGAGTTCCTAGAGCTCCTTGTAAGGCTTGTTGGAAAACTCGTTGTCGAACCTGATTAATTGCCCTTTGTTGTTCAAAATGAAGGGTTTCATTTTTGTAATTTTCTAGTCGTTCCAAACTATCACTAGTAGCATTAATTAAATTGACTTTTTCCCGCTCTATATCAGAGTATCCATTTATTCGATACTCATCCGCTTCAATTTCCACTTTCCGTAAGCGAGCCCGAGCTCTTTCAAGCTGCTCAATGGCCCTTTTACGTAATTCTTCAGAATTTCGAATAGTACTCAAGATCTTCTGTTTTCGATTATCTAATAAATCATTTAATGAAAGTAGATTATTTTACCATTAATTTCACAACTCCCATAATCTTTTCCCGAACCAAACATGAATCTTTCGATTCATTTGGCTCTCACGCTCAATCAATTCAATTATTTATTTTAGGAATATTCCCATATATTTTACTGTAATGAGCCTACCCTCTCTCTCTTTTCTGTTCGTATTCAAAAATATCGAAACTGATATACAGAATATTAGGAGGGCTCTTCCGACCAAACAAAAAATCTATAATTGTCAGCAAAGTTGTTGTTTTATTTAATTTAAATGTATAATATAAATTATTATCTTTTTTTTTTATTTCCCTTTTTATTCAAATCTTCATTAAAATTAAATCCAAAAATACCTCTTTTTATACATAGGTCGTCGATTCGGCATTGGGTAAAAAGGGCAAGGCGCCCCTTCCCTATTTCTAATAAACGGTTTCAAATTATTTTCTCGATATGAGTGTTCTATATCGGATAAATTATCAACTATTCATTTTGAAACCATTTTGCTACTAACACTAACGTAGTGGTAGAAAGAGTACCATGTTATGCCTGAACTTCAAACAGTTTAGCTTTAACCATGTTAATGGTCTCGCATTATTGGTCGATAGAGAATCAAGATTTACCAATGAGTTACGAAATGCTATGGTTCTTACATATGATTTATTAATTTATTCATAAGTAATTCGTTGAGATCGTGCACCTTTCTTTCCTATTTCTTATAATTATAAAAAAAAAAAATAAGAATCATAATAATGTGCAGCTGGTTGGATCCAACCTATTCTTGAAATATACAACTCGCACACACTCCCTTTCCAAAAAAAATCAATACACCAAGCACTATACTTAGATTTATTAGATTTGTTGCTAAAATATCAGTATTAAACCCGAAACTTCCGGCGGATGGCCAATAGCCCAAGGAAACGAAAAAATCGGTTATATTTTTCATATACTCTCCTCTTTCTTATAGATAAGACTAACAAAGAACATAGTTCTTTTTGTATCACCTCACTCGCCTCGCCCTGATCGATTTCTTTTTATTAATTTATTTTTTATGGGAATAGATTAAATAATTTAGTAATTTATAATTTATTTAAAATTTCTTATTCTTTTAAGTTCTCCATAAAAAGATTAGGTCTCATACCAACACCAATTGCGAAATATTTCGTTTCTTTAAACATTTCGTTTCCTAGTAAAAAAAAAAAGGTTTCTGTTGTACTAAGGGTGGAAATGGGAAGGAAGAAAGCGAACGGATCCGTAATAATTATAAAAGTGTTGATATAATTAGAAGAAGCAAACGGCAAGTCCGAGTTAATAAACCAAACTAAGAAAGAAACGTATAACGTACGTTTTCACATTTCTAATTTTAGGATTAAATTAAACAAAAGGATTTGCGAATAAAAGTGCTAATGCCACGACTAGTCCGTAAATTGTTAAAGCTTCCATAAAAGCTAGACTTAACAATAAAGTACCTCGTATTTTACCTTCCGCTTCTGGTTGTCTCGCAATACCCTCGACAGCTTGGCCCGCAGCAGTACCTTGGCCAACTCCAGGTCCAATGGAAGCAAGCCCTACGGCCAATCCAGCAGCAATAACGGAAGCGGCAGAAATCAGTGGATTCATAGTAAGTTCCTCGTACAAAAAAAAATGGTTAATGATATTAATGATACAATATCAATATAGTTATAGTAATAATAAATACTATAGTATTATAGTATAGTAATATTATAAATATATAAATAGATATTAATAATATATTAGAAAAGAAATAGGAATAAATAAAATTCTATAATTTATTCTATAATTTATATAGTCCATTTATCTAGTCCATAGGGATAATCCCTATATAACTAGTAACTAGTAAATATCTAATATCACATATACATTTGTTTCTTCCATAATGTAAACCGTTTGCATTTTATTTTTATATTGAATTGGATTTGAGAATCATTTTCGAAATATATGTAAGGGCCAGACATTACATATATCTAGTTTTACTAGATACTAGACCCCCTAACCCATTTTTCCAATTCCGTAATATCGTCTATCTTCCCTCCTACGAGATTGGGTCGTTTATACATATGTATTTGTATCTATATATGTTTATGTATTATGTTTTATGTTGTCCAATTGTCCAACCAAGTGCGTATTTGGATTTGGAACCATGCATGAATTCGATTAAGTTAAAAAAAGACTTTTTAAAAAGCTAATCAATGATGACCCTCCATAGATTCACCTATATAAGCCGCGGCTAAAGTTGCAAAAATAAGAGCTTGAATACCGCTTGTAAATAAACCAAGAAACATAACGGGGATAGGAACTACTGAAGGTACTAAAGAAACAAGAACAACAACTACTAATTCATCAGCCAATATATTCCCGAAAAGTCGAAAACTAAGAGATAAAGGTTTTGTAAAATCTTCTAGGATATTAATTGGTAAAAGTATTGGAGTTGGTTGGATGTATTTCCCAAAATACCCCAATCCTTTTTTGGTAAGACCCGCATAAAAATATGCCACTGACGTGGGTAAAGCTAAAGCAACAGTAGTATTTATATCATTCGTGGGCGCAGCTAACTCCCCATGAGGTAACTGTATAAGTTTCCAAGGTAAAAGAGCACCTGACCAGTTAGAAACAAAAATAAATAGGAACATAGTTCCAATAAAGGGAACCCAGGGGCCATATTCTTCTCCAATCTGAGTTTTACTCAAGTCTCGAATAAATTCAAGGACATATTCGAAGAAATTCTGACCGTCGGTCGGAATTGTTTGTGGATTCCGAACTGCTATGATGACTGAACCTAATAAGATAGCAATTACGACCCAAGAAGTGATAAGTACTTGGGCGTGGATTTGTAAACCTCCTATTTGCCAATATAAATGTTGGCCTACTTCTACACCCGATATATTGTATAACCCATTGAGTGTTTTAATGGAACATGGTATAGCATTCATATTTTCCTCTGATATAAATCGAACTTAAAAATTGATTTTGATTGAACCATTTTATTTCTTTCTCAACTCACCAACATTAATCATTAATACAAATCGAATTTAGGATACTCAAAATCATATAACATAATCTAAATATCCCTATTTTGATCTTTATCTCTTTTTCTTTAATCTCTTTTTGAAGTTCAAGAAATAGTAACCGATCCAATAAATCTATCGAGTTCACAAACAATGAATTAATTTTATTATTCTTAATCATAATCAACGATTTCTTATATAGCTAGAATGACCCTCGCAAATTGCGAATACTAATTTATTAAGAATGAATCGAATTGAAGCTATAGCATCATCGTTGGCTGGAATTGAAATATCTGCGAGATCCGGATCACAATTTGTATCAATTAAACAAATAGTAGGAATCCCTAAAATGACACATTCTCGAAGAGCCGTATATTCTTCTTGCTGATCAACGATGATTACAATATCGGGTAACCCCGTCATATATTTGATCCCACCCAAATATGTTTGCAAGGTAGATAATTTTCTCTTCAACATTGCTGCATCTCTTTTGGAAAGACGGTTGAGTTTCCCCATTTTTTGTTCTACTATTAAGTCCCTGAACTTATGAAGTCTCGTTTCCGTAGTGGACCAGTTCGTTAACATACCACCAAGCCACTTTTTATTAACATAATGACACCGAGCCCCTATTGCAGCTGATGCTACTAAATCCGCTACTTTATTTTTAGTACCAACGATTAAAAAGGTTTTTCCACTACTTGCTGCATTAAAAACTAAATCGCAGGCTTCCGATAAAAAACGAGCAGTTCTCGTAAGATTTATAATATGAATACCTTTACGTTTTGCAGAGATGTAAGGAGCCATTCTAGGATTCCATTTTCTAGTACCATGACCAAAATGTACTCCCGCTTTCATCATTTCTCCTAAATCGATGTTCCAGTATCTTTTTGTCATTTTTTCCGCATTTCCCCACACTTCCTCTTTTTTTAACAAAGAGACAAGGTACTCTGAAATAAATAATTGTTCCGACGGAACCTTCTTTCTACCGTGGATTGACCGTTGATATACGGCCCAAACCATTAATTTCTTTTAATTACTTATTATTATTTTTTTTGACTAAATTAATATTCATAATCGTACCAATCCAACCAGAAAATTAAAGTAAAAAGAATGAATCTCTTCTTAAAAATCATTAAATTGCGTAAATGGTTGTTGTGATGTCCCATGAAAATTGTTTGGAGCACAAGAACAAAAAAATTCTCTATGGTATAACAAAATATCTCTCATTTCCAACTTGAATAAATTTTTCCTTTTTATTTCCAAATAAACATTTTTGTCTTCCCTTGAATGGTGCACTAATTTTTTGAATCCAGTACCAACAGGAATAAGCCCCCCCAAAACAACGTTCTCTTTCAGTCCTTTCAACCAATCAATACGACCTCGTAAAGCGGCTTTTGCTAAAACTCGAGCGGTTTCTTGAAAACTCGCTTCGGATATGAAACTTTGAGTATTCAGGGATGCCCTCGTTATTCCCAATAAAATTGCCCGATAATTGATCGCCTCGTCTAAAGCACGTCCTGCTCGTTCCGCTCGCAACATTCCTATTAATTCTCCGGGTGAAAAAACATTAGACATTCCATCTTCTGAAACCAACACTTTTGATGTTATTTGACGTACAATGATCTCTATATGCCTGTTATGTATCTGTACCCCCTGAGATCGATAAACCTTTTGAATTTTATTAACCAAAGAGATACGACTTTGGGCTATGGTTAGCTCAGCTCCAATCAAGAATCCCCAGGGGATTCCAAGAATTCTTGGTATACGTTCGTTCCAACTTTCAACTCTCTTTTCGAGGTTCATCGATATTGAATCAATTGAACGCACTTCTAAGACCTGTTCCACTTTTGGAAGACCCTGCGTTATGTCACCAGATCTTGATTTTTCGTATATAAATGTAACTAGTGTCTTTCCTTCATAAAGGATTTCTCCATAATGACCATGAACTGTTGTTCCTGGGGTAGCCAAATAGGGCTTAGCCGATCTTATAACTAAGGCATCAACATGAACAATTAAAATTTGACCAGATTTTTTTATGTGTGGTCCGTATTTAAATAGATATGCATTTTCACAAATAAATTGCCCAAGGCAAATTATTATGGAGGTCTCTTCACCAGAATCATAATGGAGAAAACACCAATTTAAATGGAATGGATTCAAAATTATATTACTGCATGGATCGAGATTATAAATTCTCCTATTTTCATCCATTAAACAATATTTAAGTACTTTAAAAGTCTGTTTAAAATTGTCAAGTAGCAAATATTTCTTTAACGATATATGATTATGAGTTAATAAATGGTAAGATGAATAAAAATTCGCTATTTTAGGTACAATAGTACCTAAGGGACCTAACAAATACCTAATTGGGATTAGGGGATCCAATTCTTTTATCGCATTGTTATATTTCGAATCGTTGAATGGACTAATTCGAAAACAGTTGGATGATGACAAAATTATCAAAGATTGGCATTCCTTATTTCGATTCAAGAACGTACCAATAGTTCCTTGCTGTTGGGTAACTAATTGAAACTTCGCCTTGGAATGAAAGGGATTGATATTGGCGCGATTTAATCTCTTATTGGGAATCAATCTCGAATCTGTTATATTATATCTATATCTTTTTCCACTATATGAAAGAGTGGACTTGACTTTGACTAACTCAATTCTTATGAAATCGCGAATTAGATCATTTGCACTTACCTCAACAAACGACGCATAAACCTCTTCTTTGGAACCGTTTTGTTTTTGGTCCCAATTTAATACTAAGCAAGTCCGAACTAATTGAATACTTGTGTTATAAATTTCTTGAATTGACTTTCCATATTCCGAAAGAATATAATTGACAACTTGAAGTCGGACATCATCCTTTTCCTGCAAGAGATCCTGAGGAAAAAGTGTTGCTAAATTTATCCCATCGGCTATTTCATATGTGACTACGGGCCGAACCGAAACAAAATATTTTTTCTTGGTAGGTGTGATCCGCTGGACATAGATCCAATCTTTCAATTTTTTTGATTCCTTAGAATTTTTTTTTTTTTCCATTACGGGCGGTATCAAAATGCCGCAGTGCCTGGAGATCTTATCTGTCTCTCCAGGAAAATGAATATCTCCATAAAAAATTCTCAGTTCAATACTTTTTTTTTTTCTCTCCACTCGAACTAATCCGCCTACTCGACTTCTTTTATTTAAAGCAAGTTGTGTATCTACTCTAATGATACTATTGTTCCGGACCATAATGGACGAGGATCCAGGTAAAATATGTATTTCTTCGGGAATGAAAAAAAACCGATCTACTTTCATTTGGTATTTAAGACTCAATTCTTTTGTTCCTCGGTACTCAATCAAATCCTCTTTTTTGACGATTGAATCTACCTCCACAGCCCCATATTTAGTAATTCCTGAACTGCTTCTTCTATATCGTGGATCATCAAAATAAGCAAAAATACTATTTCTACGTAAAATACCATTTATGGGTATTTCGATCGAAATACCAAAACCAGATATTAGTTCTTTTTGACGTTCTTGATCATATTTTAATGGTATGATAAATCTATTTCTTCGTCTTTTTGCTAATAAATATGAATTCTCTTGAAGAATAGACGGATATATAAAATTACACTTACCATTGGATATAATTCGATCAGATATTGAATAATCAATGATTTCCATATCTTTTTTACTAGAAGTATCCAACAATTTATGTCTTACTCGATCATTAGTCATTGAGAGGTCAGAGATATATTTGTCTTCGACAGAAAAAGAATAAGCATTCATTTGATCTTGATCCTTGTGGATCGAAAAAGATACTATACTAGATCTTCGCGGGCCTCCTGCTAATATCCATAAATGACTTGTTTTTGGTAATAGATGAACATTACCATATGTATATTCGGGTGCATGGTAGACATCGGTACTCCAGTGCATTTCTCCCTCTGATTCAGAGTAAATATGTTTTCGGACCTTCTCTTTAAAATGAAAAGTGGACGTTCCCGCACGAATCTCAGCGATCACTTGTTCTGATTCTACATATTGATTATTTTGAACTAAAATCAAACTCTTTGGCGGAATATTCACATTATGGATAACACCCCGACTCTCAATAATTACATATAGATCTATAGAACATAAAAAAGCAGGATGCCCATGACGGGTACGTGTGGGATGAACAAAATCTTCATTAAATTTGATTTTTCCGTTAGAAGGAGCTCGTACATGTTCGGCAGTACCACCTGTGAATACTCCACCGGTATGAAAAGTTCTTAATGTTAGTTGAGTCCCCGGTTCCCCAATTGATTGACCCGCAATAATACCTACAGCTTCTCCCAATTCGGCTAGGTCACCATGAGTAGTACTCCGACCATAACATAATTGGCAGATCCAAGATGTGCTTCTGCAAGTAAAGGGGGTTCGAATATATATTGATCGTGCTCGAAAGGTTATGAATCGATTGATAAGCCCAATCCCAATATCTTGATTCCTAGCGGCGATGCATCGTAGACCTATATATATATCGTCTGCTAATACACGACCAATTAGTGTTTGGACAAAAACTCTTTCTGTCATCTCATTTCGAGGACTCACGGAAATACCTTGGATAGTACCACAATCTATTCTACGTACAATAATGTGTTGAACCACTTCAACAAGTCTACGCGTGAGATATCCAGCATCTGATGTACGTACAGCAGTATCCACGACTCCCTTGCGGGCTCCGTAGCAGGAAATTATATATTCTGTCAAAGAGAGTCCTTCACGCAAATTGCTTTGAATAGGTAAATCAATCATTTGTCCTTGGGGATCTGACATTAATCCTCTCATACCTACTAATTGGTGTACTTGAGATGCATTTCCTCTAGCTCCCGAAAAGGACATTAGATGGACTGGATTAGAAGAATCAGTCATCCGAAAATTGGGATTCATTTCTTGTCTCAAATATTCGCTTGTAGCATACCATATCTCAATAGATTGACGTAATTTTTCTACTGCATGAACATTCCCATAATGATGATGTTTCTCCAAAATAAAACTTTGTTGTTCAGCGTCTCGGACTAACCATCCCTTAGATGGTATTGTTAAAAGATCATCTATTCCTAATGAAATAGATGTAGCAGTGGCTTGCTGGAAACCCAAAGTCTTCATTTGATCCAGGATATGTGATGTATATGCCATTCCGAAATGATCTATTAATCTGCTAATAAGTCGTTTCATAGCAGTTCCATCTATCACTTTATTGTGAAAGACCAGATCGACCCGTTCTGCCATAAGTACCCCCATATTCCGCTGAGTAGGATTCGACAATGGACCTGAGTCAGTGATTCTAAAACTTCCTTTCCTAAATTTTTATTTGCGTATAAATTCAGAAATTATGATACCAGTGAAACTGGAGAGACTCGAATTTAATTCCCACGGGTATGGATATCGCCTAATCTAATTTCTTAGTTTATATAGCTATAGCATATGAGTAGGCCCGGCAAAATCCCTGTATAGCTTCTTCTATTTCTCGATAAAAAAAAATATGACCAACGGTGGTTCGAATGTATACACAGCCGATTTCTTTTTTTACACTTCCTACTATTAGATAGTGCCCATAAATTTCATGATAAGTGCCCGAAGATTCATATTGAACTTCGACGGGAACTTCTCTTGAACCAATGACACGTTGATCTAGTCGCCACCGGAGCCACAAAGGACTCTCTAAATTGATTCGTTTCTGCCAATAAGCTCCAAGTGCATCATAGGAACTAAAAAAATACGGTTCTTTCTCTTTCGTATACGTATATTTATAGTTATTATTAGCATTAGCAACTGTTTTCTTTTGATAGTTTCTGCAATTATATAGATTATATCTATTTGCACCAATACCCTGACGACTCCCGATTGTTAATACATAGAGTCCGATAAGCATATCTTGAGTTGGCACGGAAATAGGATCCCCAATAGCTGGAGACAAGAGATTCATATGAGAAAACATAAGTAAACGAGCCTCTGCTTGAGCTTCCAAAGATAAAGGTACATGAACAGCCATTTGATCCCCATCAAAGTCTGCATTGAAGCCCTTACAAACTAATGGGTGTAAACAAATAGCGCGCCCACCTACTAAAATGGGTTGGAACGCCTGTATGCCTAATCTATGCAGGGTGGGTGCTCTATTCAACAATACAGGATGTCCCCGCATAACTTCTTGAAGTATTTCCCATACAATCGGTTCTTTTTCCCGAATTTTACTTTTAGCAATCCCTATGTTAGAAGCAACGTGTTGTCTGATTAGACCACGAATTACAAATGTTTGGAAAAGCTCTATTGCTATTTCTCGAGGTAATCCACATTGATGTAATGAAAGCGAAGGACCCACGACAATGACGGAGCGCCCCGAATAATCAACCCGTTTACCAAGCAGAGTCTCACGAAATCTTCCCTCTTTGCCTTCAATTACATCTGAAAATGACTTGTAAACTTTATTATGACCATCCCTCATTGGTTGTCCGCGGATCCCATTATCAAGAAGTGTATCCACGGCTTCTTGTACCAACTTCTCCTGACACATTACTAATTCGCCTGGCGCGGATCTACTTGTTGTTAATAGATCGATAAGAGTATTGTTCCGATAGATAACTCTTCTATATAGTTCATTAATATCCGAACTCATTAGTTTACCCCCGTCTATCTGAATGATAGGTCTCAACTCGGGGGGAAGAACTGGTAATAGGCACAAAACCATCCGCTCTGGTTCTACATTTGTTCGAATAAAATGTTTAGCTAATTCCATGCGTCTAACCAAAAAATCCTTTCTTCTTCTAATTTTTCTATCTTCCCAATCATTTCCAGTGGACTCCCCGTCACCTAATTCCTTCCATTCTACCAATGAATTATCTATAATAATTCGCAAATCTAAATCGGCTAATTGTTCTCTGATAGCACTTGCTCCTGTAGAGATTTCTCGATTTCGAAATGTCTCAAAGCCTTGGGTAGTAAAAAAAAGCGGGATGCTGTATTTCCGGGATTGGATTTCATATTCGAATGAACCTCGTAATCGTAAGAAAGTAGGTTTTTTAGTTATGGGCCTAGCAAAAGAAAAATTGAGATAGGTTCCCATAGAATGGGATTCCCCCTCTGAAAAATCGGACGTGAAGGTTTTCTCTCATCCGGCTCAAGTAGTTACACAAAATAAAGAAAAGGGTTTTATTTATTTTTTTTTTTACTTTGTTCGATAAACCCTTACAAAAAGCTACCCCTTACTCAAGTTCCTGGTAAAAACCAACCTTTGATTGATTCATTCTTTTTTTTTTTTTTTTTTACTTTAATTTAACAGCCTTCTGAATTACTTTAATTTACTAATTGAAACGTGAAATTCAATTATTTGAGTAGTCTACCCCCCTCAAATGATAAATTCTTTTACTTTAAAGGAATACTTTAATACTCATAAGGGATTTATTTGTTCTTTATATCATTCCATTCGATCTTTTAGGTCCCTACTCACCCCGGTGGTTATGTTATGATGTCCTTTGAAGCATATATGCGATAGAATAGACTTCTGTAACCATGCCATATTTGCTTACTTGAACAGAACTGATCTCTAAAAGACGAGGTATAACTAGTGATTCCTCTTCATCTGTTACGGAGTCGACCATGGATCCATTCCCCTTTAATTTGGAAGTATTGACTACACCCATAATTCTGAGCTTCATGTTACTCCTCCCAAGACACATGTCAGAGTCAGGGGCATCCCAATCAGATTGAATGGGATGACAGTTTATCATTCCAAATCTGTAAAATGAAAATTTCGATCAAATCACACATCGCAGTATACTAGGCCTTCTAATTCCTTAAGGGGTTTATCTAAAAGATTCGCGATATAACTAGGAAGACGTTTCAAATACCACACATGAGTCACTGGACATGCGAGCTTGATATATCCCATTTTATATCTTCGTATCCGAGAATCAATAAATTCCACTCCACATTGTTCACAAAATTTCGAGTCTTCGTTCTCAGCTCCGATTACTCGATAATTTCCACAAGAACAAATTCCACTTTTTATAGGCCCGAAGATTCTTTCACAAAACAATCCATCCTTTTCTGGTTTATTGGTTTTGTAATGAAAAGTATAGGGCTTTGTCACCTCTCCAACTATCTCTCCATTAGGTAAGATTTTGTTGGCCCAAGCCCTTATTTGTTGAGGAGACACTAGTCCAATTCGAAGTTGTTGATGTTTATACCGATCAATCATAGAATAGCAAATATGATTCATTCAGATCAAGCTTCCTTCCTATTAATCTGGAAGTTCTTCTCAGATACAAGGAAATGGTTCAGTTCCAGAGCCAAAGATCGTAGTTCTCGAACGAGCAATCGAAAAGATTCTGGAGCATCCTCGGGATTAGGTACTGTTCCTCCTATGATTGTAGCACCAAGTACTTCTTGACGAGCTCTGATATGATCAGATTTATAAGTAAGCATCTCTTGTAAAATATGAGCAACACCAAATCCCTCTAGAGCCCAAACTTCCATTTCTCCTACTCGTTGTCCTCCTTGCTTGGCCCTTCCTCTAAGAGGTTGCTGTGTAACAAGTGCGTAAGGGCCACTGGAACGCCCATGGATTTTATCATCAACTTGATGAATTAATTTTAGGATATAGGACTTTCCTATTAGAACAGGTTGTTCAAAAGGATCTCCTGTTCTTCCATCAAATATTTTGCTTTTTCCCGGGTACTCGGGTTCAAATACCCATGGTTTTTTTGTTTGCTTACTGGCTTCATATAATTCAGGAAACACTAGTTTTCTCGAAGCCTCTTGCTCATATCTCTCATCAAAAGGTGCTACTCTATAATGTCTCTTTAGCAGATCCCCTGCGAACCCAAGCGAGCATTCAAATATCTGTCCCACATTCATTCGTGAGGGGACTCCTAATGGGTTAAAAACCATATCAACAGGTGTTCCATCTTGCAAATAGGGCATATCTTGTCTAGGCAAAATTTTTGAAATGATACCTTTATTCCCATGTCTTCCAGCTACTTTATCACCTACTTTGATTTCACGTTTTTGTGAAATATATACACGAATCATTTCCGGATTATAACTGGAACTCCCCCTTTTCTGGATCCATCTCACATCAATAACTCGGCCCCTTCCGCCTATAGGTAGTTTTAGAGAAGTTTCTTTTGCCGTGGATACTTGAATGCCAAGTATGGCTCGTAATAATCTATCCTCTGGGGCATACGACGATTCGTTCGCTGTCTGAGGCGTTAATTTCCCTACTAGAATATCACCTGCTTCTATCCAGGATCCAAGCCTCACAACTCCATTTCTATCTAAATTGCGAAGTAAATTAGCCTCTAAATGTGGTATTTCTTTAGTAATTCTTTCAGGGCCTTGGCTTGTCACATGAGTCTTAATTTCATATTTTCGGATATGAAAAGAAGTATAAATATCTTCATATACCAGACGTTCGCTAATTAGTACTGCATCTTCAGAATTGTAACCTTCCCACGGCATATAAGCTACTAATACGTTTTTGCCTAAAGCGAGTTCTCCCCCAACTGTAGCCGCACCATCTGCTAAAATTTGTCCTTTTTTAATACATTTACCCTGTTGAACCTGAGTTTTTTGATGCATACAAGTATTTTTGTTGGAACGTTGATACATAACTAATGGAATGCTTATAGTGTCCCCATTACTTGTAAAAACAATCTTGTGAGTATCAGTATAAACGATCTTTCCCTCGTGGTCAGCTATAGTGGAAAGTCCCGAATCCAGAGCCGTTTGGCGTTCTAGCCCAGTTCCAACAATGCACTTCTCGGGCCGAGAAAGGGGAACCGCTTGGCGTTGCATATTAGAACTCATTAAAGCCCGATTTGCATCATTATGCTCGATAAAAGGAATAAGGGAAGCTCCAATAGAAAAATATTGGAAGGGAAAAATGCTTCTAAGATGAATCTGTTCCCATGCAATAGTCAGGAATTCTTGGCGATATCGAGCTGGAACAACTTGCTCCTCTTGAATACCTCGATTCAAGGCCAAAGAATTTCCTGCTGCTACCATATAATATTCATCTCTACTTGGGGATAAATAAACCATCTGTGTTTCTTTTGATGATATTTCAAAAAATGGACTATCTATGGACCCCCAATGACCAATCCTCACATGAATAGCTAAGGATCCAATAAGACCAACATTGATTCCTTCGGACGTATCAATTGGGCAAATACGCCCATAGTGGCTAGGATGAATATCTCGTATCCGAAAATTAGCAGTTCGCCCTGTCAATCCTCCAGGACCTAAATAACTCAATTTTCGCCCATGAACGATTTGTGTCAATGGATTAGTTCGATCCAAAACTTGAGATAAGGGATGTAAGCCAAAAAAAGATTCATAAGTGGTTGTTAATGAAGTCGAAGTTATCAAATTTTGAGGAGTCGGTATCAATTTATGCCGAATTGCCCCACATATAGTTCCTCGAACCGCATTTTCTAAACGAACAAGAGCCAATCCGAATTGATCCTGTAACAGATCTGCTACAGAACGAACACGCTTATTTTTCAAGTGATTCATATCGTCAAGTATACCCATTCCAAATTTCATTCCGATCAAATGATCCGCAGCAGCCAATATATCTCGTGGTAACAAAAATGTATTGTTCTGAGGTATATCAAGATTTAATCTCCAGTTCATATTTCGTCGACCAATCCTTCCTAATTCACATCTTTGTTGAAAAAATTTCTTTTGTAATTCCTTACATAAGGACTCAGAAAATACCGGATCCCCGCCTATACAAGCGAATTGTTGATAAAACTCCAAAATTGCATTTTCTTTTGACCCAATCTTTTTTTTTTCCTTATCATTCAAGAAAGACAAGAAAATTTCGGGATAACAAACATTATCTAGAATTTCTTTTAGATTTGAACCCATAGCCGATGATAGAACTAGAATAGATATTTTTTGTTTCCTACTCACGCGAGCCCATATTCTTGCTTTTCTATCAATTTCTAATTCTAATCTCCCTCCCCAATCTGATATTATAGTACTGGTATAGATAGAAATTCCGTTATGGTCCAATTCGGAACGATAGTAAATACCGGGACTTTGCAATATTTGATTGATTACAATTCTGTATATTCCATTTACTATAGAGGTGCCCAGGGAATTCATTAGGGGAATGTTTCCAATAAAAACAGTCTGTTCTTGTATATTTCTACCACTTTTCCAAATTAATCCCGCGGGTACATATAATTCAGAAGAATATGTGAGTGATTCATATACAGACTCTCTTTCTTTTATCAAGGGTTCTACCAATTGATATCTTTCCACAAATAATTGAAATTCAATTTCTTGATCTGTATCTTCAATTTTTGGAAACTTATGAAATTCTTCCGTCAAGCCCTGATTAATGAACCTACAAAATCCCTCAAATTGTATCTGATTAAATCCAGGTATTGTGGACATTCCCTCATTTTTCTTCCGAAGCATCTTAATCTTAAGTTTCCTCTTTATCGAAAAAATTCCATCATTGCTAAATCGACTCGTATGATTAGGTTAGTTCGATGAAGAGTGAGCCAATAATGGAATGTCTATTCTGTTTACTGAATCACATGAAATTTTAACCAACTCCATATCTCTATTTCATATGTATGAACGGAAACGAGACGTAAGAATAAAGAGTATTTTCGACGCAAGTTAAAATTTGCGACAGGTATAAATGGAATGAATTAATAAAACATTCCTGAAAAAACAAAGATTATGCTACTTAATACTTACATTACACTTATGGAGTCTTTGTCTTTGTATAGAATAGAATATCAAAATGGATCCAATTTATCCCTATTATTATGATAATATGATCAGATGGAATAAAAAAAATCACTATATGGATTCAGGGTTCAATCCACTTTCCTTTCCCATTCTATATATATGAGAATTAAAATATATGAGAATTAAAAATTTAAACACACTGATTCTCTATAGGAATATGGGCATAAAATAAGAGAGATCCTCTGTTCTGTGTAACAATTTCTGTTTTAGGGTTTACATATACACATATATAGTGTTATAATTCAAAATTGAGATTGAAAATAATTGATACTAATTAGTCATAAATCTATTTGCTTTTCTTATGCTATTAAGATTAAGGAAAAACAAGATACAAATTGAGTTCAATAATTCAAAGTAAATTAGGTAAATGGTTACTGCAAACTCCTTTTTTTCTTTGAAAGAAAAAAAGGGATTCATATTTGGAAAGGGATTAAGTACAATGGGATTCCAGATAAAAAAAGTAAATAATTATTAATTTAGTAATAGAGTATAAATAATATTTTAATCCATATTTTATTTTGGATCGGATTTGGCGACATGGCCAAGTGGTAAGGCGGGGGACTGCAAATCCTTTATCCCCAGTTCAAATCTGGGTGTCGCCTGATTGACAAATTGGAATCTATTATTATTATTCTGCTAATTCAACTTGGCTAATTCTTGCTTCGCAGAAGCAGACGCAAAGAACTAGGTATGTCAATACTTTAACTTGACCTTTAGAATCCGTAAGTTTTAGAAAAGACAAAAAAAGACTGTCTTTTTTTCTCAGCATATGGTGGACCCACCCCGTACCAATCCAATAGGAGGAAGTGGATGAAGTGAAGGTTGCTGCACTTATTAATTATTAATTTAATATTAATAATGGGTTCGGTTCATTTATTTAATTCTTTAATTCATCCATTGAATCAAATAAATTAGGAAATGGAGGTCCTATTAAGATAGTTATCTGTCTTTATAGTATAGAGATTTTTTTATATCTTTTATATCTATATATATAATTTATCTCTTTTGCTTATACAAAAGGTAACAAAAGAAACAATAGGTCTTATTATTTCTACATCTTTTACATTAGTACATTAGAAGAACTCCTTTTATATTGATATCTTCAAATTTTATATTGATATCTTCAAAATCGTCTAAAGAAAGGAAAAGGGTGTATGTATCGTACTTATTGCTCGCTTCTACCGAAAATCCTATACAATAATAGAGAATTTGTTACGATTAGCTTCATTGGATTTGGTTAATCAATCGCTTTAAATCAGAATCCCATTTTGACTCTTTTACGTTGATTCCACTATGATTATTGATCAATAATCATAGTGGAATAATTCCTTGATAGAGATAGGAGACATAATTTACATGGATATAGTAAGTCTCGCTTGGGCTGCTTTAATGGTAGTCTTTACATTTTCCCTTTCGCTCGTAGTATGGGGGAGGAGTGGACTCTAGAAGCACTACCATAATTGTAAATTGATATATATTTATATTATATAAAGTAAAAATTATATAAAGTAAAGAAAGCCTATATTATACTGTAAATGTAAATCTGTATATAATATCGGATAGTGTGTAGAAATATAATATAAATATCTATATCTATAGTTCTTTCTACACACTATCTCATCATTATCTTCAATTATTGACAAGAACTAATAATTCGAGTTTGATTAAAGTCAATTATTTTGACTGGCTGTTTTTACATAGATGATAAGTAAAAAAGCAGTAGGAACTAGAATAAACAGTGCAGTAGCAATAAATGCGAGAATATTGACTTCCATAATCTTATTTTTTTGTTTCGCAATAACTCGGGATCTAATCCCATAGAGATGATAAATTTTAACTTCTGTAAATTCAATAGGTTAATTGTATCCTGATGATGCCAAACGGATAAAAATATTATGAATAACAATATATCTAATCTATCAAATCAATTAATTGTCGAGAATTTAATAATATAACATAGGAAGACCTTTTATCCATACTAAATTAAAAATGGAATTTTTAATCCAATTCCAATATAGAATCCTTTCGTCCTTTTCCATTCTTTTTTTTCTATAACCTACCTTCTTCCTTATACTTACTTAAGTATTACTATCTGTAGTGTAAAAAATGGAAATTTCCGCATTTCATTTGTCTGATGATAAATATCAAAATATCAATGTGAAACAAAAAACAAAAGATTAGATCTTGCTTCCTGTCCCACTTTTCTGTAAAAAGTGGGAGATGAATTGATAAATCCATCGGATCCTAGTTCGGGACTGACGGGGCTCGAACCCGCAGCTTCCGCCTTGACAGGGCGGTGCTCTGACCAATTGAACTACAATCCCAGCGAGGTTATGGCATACATATTCTTTATGGTTTCATAAGAATATTCTATTCGTCGTGTTGTAACAGAGACAAAAATTATATACTGATATCATATGGTTTTTTATTGCAAAAAAAATAATAATAATGAAATTCTTAATGATAAAAATAAAATATAGTTATAGTATGGATAGATCAAAAAAACAGTTGATCTTTATTTCTACGGATAAGGCATTTCTATTTCTGGAAGACAAATTAAAATGGTTAAATCATATTCAATGGAGCGGCGAATTATTGGGCCGAGCTGGATTTGAACCAGCGTAGACATATTGCCAACGAATTTACAGTCCGCCCCCATTAACCGCTCGGGCATCGACCCAGGAAGAATTAATTCTAGGTTTAGTGATAATCCATCATCAACTTCCTTTCGTAGTACCCTACCCCCAGGGGAAGTCGAATCCCCGCTGCCTCCTTGAAAGAGAGATGTCCTGAACCGCTAGACGATGGGGGCATATCCGCCCGACCATCAGCATACTATGCTGATAGTATGATCAGTTTTTGGTATTGTCAATATACAATATAACAAAATCTAATTATAATAGATTATATAATCTAGATCAAAATAGTTTTCTACTTAAGAATTTAAATTCTTAATCTACATAAATATATCCATAAATCTACATAAATATATCCATATATAATATATTAATATACAATGCAATAGATAATATAATATCTTTTATAGTACAAATACAATGTATAGCATATTATTGTTATAAATATACATACATATAAATATACATAATATATATATTATATACACATATATATTATGTGTATAAATATACATACATATATATTATTATGCAATGCATATTATTATCATATTCTTATATTATTATTGATATAGTTTATAGTTGTGATTTAACTAGAATTTAATATTAATAGATAATAGAATAAAAATTTTATTTGATGGTTGATAAATGCATTACCCCTCCATGCTATTCATAACATAATATTATATAATAGATTAATGAAACAAAATTAGAGTATAGGATTCCCTCAGTTAGAGTAGTGCTTGAGCCGACAGAAAAGATGAGATATGCCTATCACTATCTCATACTAACCCAAAAAATTCAAAAACGATAGACATTTTTTTTATGGAATTTGGCTCGGGGTATGAATCCCCTCATAACATGACACATGATTGAAGAAAATATCTTAGTTGATAATGAGTTCTTATGCGTTATGTATAGATATGTCTATTATATCTATATAATAATATATATATTATATAGATAAATATATATTATATAGATAATAGATAATATATGCAGTAGACTCATAATAAAATAAAATTATTTAATTTTTAAATTTAATAACCAGGCCCTTTTAACTCAGTGGTAGAGTAACGCCATGGTAAGGCGTAAGTCATCGGTTCAAATCCGATAAAGGGCTTTTCACCAAACTCAAGTCTTACTATTTGTTTTCCATTGTTAATAGTAAAAAAAAAAAAAAGATAACCACCATTATAATGAATTCTCATTATATTATTTATATATTATGGGTCATAGTTATAAAGTTGAAATTTATTCATTTTAATAATGACTAATTGTCTTTATTAGGGAGAGTCTATTCCGTAGTGACATAGTAACCCTCTTTCTTCATGTCTCATTATTCATTTTGTCTTGACTTGATACATAAATATTCTAGATATCAAATTGTTTTGTTAATCGTTAAACTAAAGTATTCCTGCTTTTCCAGTGTTCCTATAAAACAAACCCACTATAAAATTATAAATAAAGAAAAAGTAAGTGGATCTGACCCATTGAATCATGACTATGTCAGCTATTCTGATATTTAAATTCTATATATTCTATATCATATATATATTATATATCATACATAATACATACACAGCATATAATATATATTACTTCATATAGATATTGCTATTGTGGGTTTTTCTTTGACCACGCAAAGCAAAAATTGATCGATATTTCTTAATTTCATCTTCTTGTTACTGACTGAATGCTCTACACAAAGAAAACAAAGAAATCGCTACTCTTTTCCGCTACACTACATATTACATATATAACATATATATAAATAAATAAGTTTAACATATATATAAATAAATAAGTAAATAAATAAGTTTAACATATATATAAATAAATAAGTTTAAGTTGATTTCAAAATGTATTTTCAATCTCCTTCCTTGATTTCAGAATCAGATATTGTTTTGCTGTTCCGCCAATGCAATAGAGAACAAATGCGAAAAAAAGGGGGCTTTATTTCCAGCCTATCATTATTTAATATTTAATTTAGCATTATTTAATATTTAATTTTAGCATTATTTAATATTTAATTTAGGGTCGTGGAAAAATGGGGATTTTTTTGCTTTGATCCCTTT